GCTAGTGTAGCTTAACTAAAGCATAACACTGAAGATGTTAAGATGAACCCTAAAAAGTTCCACGTGCACAAAGGCTTGGTCCTGACTTTACTATCAGCTTTAGCCCAACTTATACATGCAAGTATCCGCACCCCTGTGAGAATGCCCTCAATCCCCCGCCCGGGGACGAGGAGCAGGCATCAGGCACCCACATGTTAGCCCAAGACGCCTTGCTACGCCACACCCCCAAGGGAACTCAGCAGTAATAAACATTAAGCCATAAGTGAAAACTTGACTTAGTTAGAGCTAAGAGGGCCGGTAAAATTCGTGCCAGCCACCGCGGTTATACGAAAGACCCTAGTTGATAGCTACGGCGTAAAGGGTGGTTAAGGTATATAACAAATAAAGCTAAAGAGCCTCCAAGCCGTCGTACGCATTCTGAGTGCTCGAAGTCCAAACACGAAAGTAGCTTTAAAAAATCACACCTGACCCCACGAAAGCTAAGAAACAAACTGGGATTAGATACCCCACTATGCTTAGCCCTAAACCAAGATGTACACTTACATAAACATCCGCCCGGGTACTACGAGCACAGCTTAAAACCCAAAGGACTTGGCGGTGCCTCAGACCCACCTAGAGGAGCCTGTTCTAGAACCGATAAACCCCGTTAAACCTCACCACTTCTTGTTTTTCCCGCCTATATACCGCCGTCGTCAGCTTACCCCGTGAAGGCCTAGTAGTAAGCAAAATTGGTACACCCAAAAACGCCAGGTCGAGGTGTAGCGAATGAAGTGGGAAGAAATGGGCTACATTTTCTACAAACAGAATATTACGAATGGCACCCTGAAAACATGCCTGAAGGTGGATTTAGTAGTAAAAAGCAAATAGTGTGTCCTTTTGAATTAGGCTCTGAGGCGCGCACACACCGCCCGTCACTCTCCCCACATCCCCAAACTCTAACAAACAATCACTAATATATTAACCTTCAACACGGGGAGGCAAGTCGTAACATGGTAAGTGTACCGGAAGGTGCACTTGGAGTAATCAGGACGTGGCTGAGATAGCCAAGCATCTCCCTTACACCGAGAAGACATCCATGCAAATTGGATCGCCCTGAGCTAAACAGCTAGCTTAACCATTTAAATAATTAACACAACATTAAAACATTTAACACAACCCCTACACATCAAACCAAAACATTCTACCGCCCTAGTATGGGAGACAGAAAAGGCACAACCTTAAAGCAATAACAAAAGTACCGCAAGGGAACGCTGAAAGAGAAATGAAATAAATCATCAAAGCACAACAAAGCAGAGATTAACCCTCGTACCTTTTGCATCATGATTTAGCTAGTATCATTGAGCAAAGAGTACTTTAGTTCAAACCCCCGAAACTAAGTGAGCTACCCCGGGACAGCCTATCAATTAGGGCCAACCCGTCTCTGTGGCAAAAGAGTGGGAAGATCCCCGGGTAGAGGTGACAGACCTACCGAACTTAGTTATAGCTGGTTGCCTAAGAAATGAATAGAAGTTCAGCCTGCACTCCTCAACTCACACACATTTTATAAAACACGAGTCAGAGCAAGACGCAAGAGTTAATCAAAGGAGGTACAGCTCCTCTGAAACAGGACACAACCTTAACAGGAGGTTAAAGATTATATTACCCAAGATACGCCGCTTCAGTGGGCCTAAAAGCAGCCACCCTAGTAGAAAGCGTTAAAGCTCAAGCGGACTAAAAATCTATTATCCAAATATTTAATCTTAAACCCCTAACCATATTAGGCCATCCTATGCACACATAGAAAAGATGCTGCTAAAATGAGTAATAAGAAGGAATCCCCTTCTCCCCAGCCTACGTGTACGCTAGATCGAACTCCCACTAGCAATTATCGAACCCAATAAAAGAGGGCAATGTGTTTATATCAAATATCAAGAAAACCCCACACAACCCTAATCGTTAACCCCACACCGGAAGGCTAAAAATTGAGGAAAGACTAAAAGAAAAGGAAGGAACTCGGCAAACACAAGCCTCGCCTGTTTACCAAAAACATCGCCTCCTGCAAAAATTCAACGTATAGGAGGTCTTGCCTGCCCAGTGACAAGTTTAACGGCCGCGGTATTTTGACCGTGCAAAGGTAGCGCAATCACTTGTCTTTTAAATGAAGACCTGTATGAATGGTGGAACGAGGGCTTAACTGTCTCCCCTTTCAAGTCAATGAAATTGATCTGCCCGTGCAGAAGCGGACATACAAATACAAGACGAGAAGACCCTTTGGAGCTTTAGATACAAGATCACCTATGTCAAGGACTACTAACTAAGTCAAACTAAATAGCAACCTGATCCTAATCTTTTGTTGGGGCGACCACGGGAAAAAACAAAGCTCCCACGAGGATTGGGGCTACAACCCCAAAACCAAGAAAGACATCTCTAAGTCACAGAACATCTGACCATAAAGATCCGGTTATATACCGACCAACGGACCAAGTTACCCTAGGGATAACAGCGCAATCCCCTTCCAGAGTCCATATCGACAAGGGGGTTTACGACCTCGATGTTGGATCAGGACATCCTAATGGTGCAGCCGCTATTAAGGGTTCGTTTGTTCAACGATTAAAGTCCTACGTGATCTGAGTTCAGACCGGAGTAATCCAGGTCAGTTTCTATCTGTAATGCTACTCTTCCCAGTACGAAAGGACCGGAAAAGAAGGGCCCATGTTACAAACACGCCCTACCCCAACTTAATGACACCAACTAAATTAAACAAAGGGAAAGCACAAACCCTAATCAAGATAAGATTATTAAGATGGCAGAGCCCGGTAATTGCAAAAGGCCTAAGCCCTTTCAACCGGAGGTTCAAATCCTCCTCTTAATTTATGATGACCACCTTAATTACACATGTAATCAACCCCTTAGCCTACATCGTACCAGTATTACTAGCAGTTGCCTTCCTAACCCTAATTGAACGAAAAGTGTTAGGATACATACAACTACGAAAAGGCCCCAACGTAGTAGGTCCTTACGGCCTACTACAACCAATTGCAGACGGTATTAAACTATTTATTAAAGAGCCCATCCGCCCATCTACCTCCTCCCCATTCCTATTTCTAGCCACCCCAATACTAGCCCTAACCCTAGCCATACTATTATGAGCACCAATACCATTTCCACACCCTATAACTGATCTAAACCTAGGTATATTATTTATCCTGGCCCTATCAAGCCTGGCAGTCTACTCAATTTTAGGATCAGGGTGAGCATCCAACTCAAAATATGCTCTAATTGGAGCCCTACGAGCCGTTGCCCAAACTATCTCCTACGAAGTAAGCCTCGGCCTAATCCTACTATCCATTATCGTATTTACAGGAGGCTTCACATTACAAATATTCAACACCACGCAAGAAACAATCTGACTCCTACTACCAGCCTGACCCCTAGCAGCAATATGATACATCTCAACCCTAGCAGAAACAAACCGAGCTCCATTCGACCTAACAGAAGGAGAATCAGAGCTAGTATCAGGATTCAACGTAGAATACGCTGGGGGCCCATTCGCACTATTCTTCCTAGCTGAATATGCAAACATCCTATTAATAAACACACTCTCAACCATCCTCTTCCTGGGCACAAATTATTCCCCCTCTACCCCAGAACTAACCTCCATCAACATTATAACAAAAGCCGCACTACTATCAATAGTATTCCTATGAGTACGTGCCTCCTACCCACGATTCCGATACGACCAGCTCATACATCTAGCATGAAAAAATTTCTTGCCCATAACACTAGCCCTAATCCTATGACATGTATCCTTACCAATTGCATTCATGGGCCTACCACCACAATAAAGGAGCCGTGCCTGAATGCCCAAGGGCCACTTTGATAGAGTGACTTATGGGGGTTAAAGTCCCCCCAGCTCCTTAGAAAGAAGGGACTTGAACCCATATCGTGGAGATCAAAACTCCAAGTGTTTCCATTACACCACTTCCTAGTAAGATCAGCTAAATAAAGCTTTTGGGCCCATACCCCAAAAATGTAGGTTAAAATCCTTCTCTTACCGATGAGCCCCTACGTCACCACAATCCTACTATCAAGTTTAGGCCTAGGCACAGCCCTAACATTCATAAGCTCCCACTGACTCCTAGCCTGAATAGGCCTTGAAATCAACACATTAGCAATCCTCCCACTAATAGCACAACAACACCACCCCCGAGCCGTAGAAGCCACCATCAAATATTTCCTAGCACAAGCCGCCGCCGCGGCCACAATCCTCTTCGCCAGCACTATTAATGCCTGAACTACAGGAGAATGAAGCATCACCTGCCTATCCCACCCAATTGCCATCACACTAACAACAATAGCCCTAGCACTAAAAGTAGGCCTAGCTCCCATACACTTCTGAATACCACCAGTAATACAAGGGCTAGACCTACCAACAGGACTAATCATAGCAACATGACAAAAACTAGCCCCATTCGCACTTATTATTCAACTAGCCCCATCTGCCCACCCCCAACTATTAACCGCCCTAGGACTCATATCAGTAATTGCAGGAGGATGAGGGGGCTTAAGCCAAACCCAACTACGAAAAATCCTAGCCTACTCCTCAATCGCACACCTAGGATGAATAATTATTATCGTACAATTTAAACCACAACTAACCATACTAACACTAACCATCTACATTATCATAACCGCAGCAACATTCCTAACACTAAAACTAATTTCAGCAACAAAAATCACCACACTAGCCACAAGCTGACCAAAAGCCCCCATCATCACCGCAACCGCCGCCCTCTCCCTCCTATCCTTAGGAGGCCTTCCCCCACTAACAGGCTTCATACCAAAATGACTAATTCTACAAGAACTAACAATACAAGCACTACCACTAACAGCAACAATTATGGCACTTAGCGCCCTACTAAGCCTATATTTTTACCTACGACTATGTTACGCCATAACACTAACAACCTCACCCAGCACAAACAACTATTTAACCCCATGACGAACACAAAATACACAAAACACACTACTACTTGCAACCCTTATAATCATAACTCTACTATTACTTCCTCTAACCCCATTAGTTCAAGCACTAATAAACTAGAGACTTAGGATAACAAACAGACCAGAAGCCTTCAAAGCTTCAAGTAGGAGTGAAAATCTCCTAGTCTCTGAACAACCACCTAAGACTTGCAAGACTCTATCTCACATCTTCTGAATGCAACTCAGACACTTTAATTAAGCTAAAGCCTCACTAGATGAGAAGGCCTCGATCCTACAAACTTCTAGTTAACAGCTAGACGCTCAAACCAGCGAGCATTCATCTACTTTCCCCGCCGTCTAAAAAAAGGCGGGGAAAGCCCCGGCCGGCGTCTAACCGGCATCCTTGGATTTGCAATCCAACATGTAATACACCACAAGGCTATTGATAGGAAAAGGACTTGAACCTTTGTACACGGAGCTACAATCCGCCGCCTAACTCTCGGCCACCCTACCTGTGACAATCACGCGCTGATTTTTCTCAACCAACCACAAAGACATTGGCACCCTCTACCTAGTATTCGGTGCCTGAGCCGGAATAGTTGGCACAGCCCTTAGCCTGTTAATTCGGGCAGAGCTGGCCCAACCCGGTGCTCTCCTAGGCGACGACCAAATTTACAATGTCATTGTAACTGCTCATGCCTTCGTAATAATTTTCTTTATAGTAATACCGATCATAATTGGGGGATTCGGAAACTGATTAGTCCCACTAATAATTGGAGCACCAGATATAGCGTTCCCACGAATGAATAACATAAGTTTCTGACTCCTGCCCCCATCCTTCTTACTTCTGCTTGCCTCCTCTGGAGTAGAAGCAGGAGCAGGAACAGGGTGAACTGTATACCCCCCTCTTGCCGGAAACCTAGCACATGCAGGAGCTTCCGTAGACTTAACTATTTTCTCCCTTCATTTAGCAGGGGTATCATCAATCCTGGGAGCCATTAACTTTATTACAACCATCATTAACATGAAACCCCCATCTATTTCACAGTATCAAACACCATTATTTGTATGATCCGTTCTAATTACAGCAGTACTTCTTCTACTGTCTCTCCCAGTCCTAGCCGCAGGCATTACAATATTGTTAACGGACCGAAACTTGAATACTACATTCTTTGACCCAGCAGGCGGAGGAGATCCAATTCTTTATCAACACTTATTCTGATTCTTCGGACACCCAGAAGTATACATTTTAATTCTACCAGGGTTTGGAATAATTTCACACATTGTAGCTTATTACGCAGGTAAAAAAGAACCGTTCGGATATATGGGAATAGTATGAGCTATAATGGCTATCGGACTCCTAGGGTTTATTGTATGAGCCCACCACATATTCACGGTAGGAATAGATGTGGACACCCGAGCATACTTTACATCCGCAACAATAATCATCGCAATTCCGACTGGGGTTAAAGTATTTAGCTGACTCGCCACGCTACATGGAGGATTAATCAAATGAGAAACACCACTACTATGAGCCCTAGGCTTTATCTTTCTATTTACAGTAGGGGGACTAACTGGGATCGTATTAGCTAATTCCTCTTTAGACATTGTTCTACATGACACATACTATGTAGTAGCCCACTTCCACTATGTATTATCAATAGGAGCTGTATTTGCCATTATAGGAGGGTTCGTCCACTGATTCCCCCTGTTTTCAGGATATACACTGCACGACACCTGAACAAAAATCCACTTTGGAGCTATATTTGTAGGCGTAAACCTAACTTTCTTCCCTCAACACTTCCTAGGCTTAGCAGGAATACCACGACGATACTCTGACTACCCAGATGCCTATTCATTATGAAATATTGTATCATCAATTGGCTCACTAGTGTCCCTAGTGGCAGTAGTAATATTCCTATACATCCTATGAGAAGCCTTTGCAGCAAAACGGGAAGTATTATCTGTAGAATTAACCTCAACAAACGTAGAATGACTTCACGGCTGCCCTCCACCTTACCACACATTCGAAGAGCCAGCCTTCGTACAAATCCAAACAAACTAACGAGAAAGGAAGGAATCGAACCCCCGTAAACTAGTTTCAAGCCAGTCACATACCCACTCTGTCACTTTCTTCCATAAGATACTAGTAAAATTTTATATTACCTTGCCTTGTCGAGGCAAAATTGTAGGTTAAAATCCTGCGTATCTTAAGCTTAACAGCTTAATGGCACATCCCTCACAACTAGGATTCCAAGACGCGGCCTCCCCTGTAATAGAAGAACTTCTACACTTCCATGACCACGCTTTAATAATTGTTTTCCTAATTAGCACCCTAGTACTATACATTATTGTTGTTATAGTAACAACTAAACTAACCAACAAATATATTTTAGATTCTCAAGAAATCGAAATTGTATGAACCATCCTCCCAGCAGTAATCCTCATTATAATCGCCCTGCCCTCCCTACGAATTCTATATCTAATAGATGAAGTAAATGACCCACACCTAACCGTAAAAGCCATAGGCCACCAATGATACTGAAGCTACGAATACACAGATTATGAAAACTTAGCCTTCGACTCATACATAATTCCAACACAAGACTTAGCACCTGGACAATTCCGACTTCTTGAAACAGACCACCGAATAGTTATTCCCATAGAGTCCCCAGTTCGAGTACTAGTCTCAGCCGAAGACGTACTACACTCCTGAGCCGTCCCAGCACTTGGTGTAAAAATAGACGCAGTCCCAGGCCGACTAAACCAAACATCCTTTATTACTTCCCGCCCAGGAGTGTTTTACGGACAGTGCTCTGAAATCTGCGGAGCCAATCATAGCTTCATGCCTATCGTAGTAGAAGCCGTTCCTTTTGAACACTTCGAAAACTGATCCTCCCTAATACTTGAAGACGCCTCACTAGGAAGCTAAATAGGGTTTAGCGTTAGCCTTTTAAGCTAAAAATTGGTGCCCCCCAACCACCCCTGGTGATATGCCACAATTAAATCCCGCCCCATGATTTGCAATCCTTATTTTCTCATGACTAATCTTCCTAACAGTAATCCCAAGCAAAGTCTTAAGCCACACCTTCACAAATGAAATTACAACAATTAGCGCTGAAAAACTCAAATCTGACACCTGAAACTGACCATGGCACTAAACCTATTTGACCAATTTATAAGCCCCACACACCTGGGCATCCCCCTAATCGCAATCGCACTCACTTTACCTTGAATCTTGGTACCATCTCCAACCAATCGCTACCAAAACAACCGATTAATTTCCCTACAAAACTGATTTATTAAAACATTCACACAACAATTAATAACGCCCCTAAACCAAGGCGGACACAAATGAGCCATGATTTTAGCTTCATTAATAATTTTCATTCTAATACTAAATATGCTAGGCCTACTGCCATATACCTTTACACCAACAACCCAATTATCCTTAAACATAGGATTAGCTGTACCCCTTTGACTAGCAACTGTAATTATTGGCCTCCGAAACCAACCAACCGCAGCCCTAGGCCACCTACTACCAGAAGGAACCCCTACCCTATTAATCCCTATTCTAATTATTATCGAAACAATTAGCCTATTTATCCGACCATTGGCCCTAGGGGTACGATTAACAGCCAATCTTACAGCCGGCCACCTGCTAATTCAACTAATTTCAACAGCAACAATTACCTTATTACCTATAATAACAACAGTAGCAACACTAACTGCTATTTTACTAGTATTATTAACCCTCCTAGAAGTAGCCGTAGCTGTCATTCAAGCTTATGTGTTTGTACTACTACTAAGCCTCTATTTACAAGAAAACGTCTAATGGCCCACCAAGCACATGCATATCATATGGTTGATCCTAGCCCCTGGCCCCTAACAGGCGCAATAGCTGCTCTCCTAGTAACATCAGGCTTAGCAATCTGATTCCATTTCCACTCATTAACCTTACTTACACTAGGCCTATTACTAATACTACTCACAATGTACCAATGATGACGAGACATCGTACGAGAAGGCACATTCCAAGGACACCACACACCCCCGGTCCAAAAAGGCCTACGATATGGAATAATTCTATTTATCACCTCAGAAGTGTTATTCTTCCTCGGATTCTTTTGAGCCTTCTACCACTCAAGCCTAGCCCCAACCCCAGAACTAGGAGGATGCTGACCCCCAACAGGCATCACAACACTTGACCCATTCGAAGTCCCACTCCTAAATACTGCCGTACTATTAGCATCAGGTGTAACAGTAACATGATCCCACCACAGCCTAATAGAAGGAGAGCGAAAACAAGCAATCCACTCATTAACCCTAACAATCCTATTAGGCTTCTACTTCACCGCCCTACAAGCCATAGAATACTATGAAGCCCCGTTCACCATCGCTGATGGAGTCTATGGCTCAACCTTCTTCGTAGCCACCGGATTCCACGGACTCCACGTCATCATTGGCTCAACCTTCCTAGCCGTCTGCCTTCTCCGACAAATCAAATACCATTTTACATCAGACCATCATTTTGGGTTTGAAGCTGCCGCCTGATACTGACACTTCGTAGACGTTGTATGATTATTCTTATATGTCTCCATTTACTGATGAGGCTCATATCTTTCTAGTATCCAAAGTTAGTACGAGTGACTTCCAATCACCTAGTCTTGGTTAAAATCCAAGGAAAGATAATGAACTTAATTATAACTGTCCTACTAATCTCAACCGCCCTATCCATGATCCTGGCATTAGTATCATTTTGATTACCCCAAATAAACCCAGACGCAGAGAAGCTCTCCCCATACGAATGTGGCTTTGACCCCCTAGGCTCTGCACGCCTACCCTTTTCTATCCGATTCTTTCTAGTTGCCATCTTATTTCTATTATTCGATTTAGAAATTGCCCTATTACTCCCACTACCATGAGGAAATCAACTACCAGACCCCTCCCACACCCTATTATGAGCTGCACTTGTCCTAATTCTCCTTACATTAGGCCTAATCTACGAATGACTACAAGGAGGGCTAGAATGAGCCGAATAGGGGGTTAGTCCAACATAAGACCTCTGATTTCGGCTTAGAAAACCGCGGTTTAAATCCGCGACCCCCTTATGACACCAGTATACTTCAGCTTCACCTCAGCTTTTGCCCTTGGACTTACAGGTCTAGCATTCCACCGAACTCATCTCTTATCTGCCCTGCTATGTCTAGAAGGCATAATACTATCACTATTTATTGCCCTAGCCTTATGGACATTACAACTAGAATCAACCGCCTTCTCCGCAGCACCCATCCTACTACTAGCTTTCTCAGCCTGCGAAGCCAGTGCAGGGCTAGCCCTGCTGGTCGCTACTGCCCGAACTCACGGAACAGACCGACTACAAGCCTTAAACCTACTACAATGCTAAAAATTCTAATCCCAACCATCATACTATTTCCCACAATTTGACTATCAACCCCAAAATGGCTTTGAACCACAACAACACTCCAAAGTCTAATTATTGCCCTGGTTAGCCTAACCTGAATTAAATGACCACTAGAAACAGGATGGACATCCTCAAACCTCTATATAGCTACAGACCCTCTATCAACACCACTTCTAGTATTAACCTGCTGATTACTCCCCCTTATAATCCTCGCCAGCCAAAACCACATCAAACCAGAACCAGTCAACCGCCAACGAACCTACATTACCCTCCTAGCCTCACTACAAACCTTCCTAATTATAGCATTCGGGGCAACAGAAATTATTATATTCTACATCATGTTTGAAGCAACTCTAATTCCAACCCTAATTATTATTACACGATGAGGGAACCAAGCTGAACGACTAAGCGCTGGAACATACTTCCTATTTTATACACTAGCAGGCTCCCTCCCACTACTAGTTGCCCTACTACTACTTCACCAACACACAGGCACACTATCAATACTAATTATTCAACATCACCCCCTAACACTCTCCTCATGAGGGGACAAAATCTGATGAGCAAGCTGTTTAATTGCATTTTTAGTAAAAATACCCCTATATGGAGTACACCTATGATTACCAAAAGCCCACGTAGAAGCCCCCGTAGCAGGATCTATAGTACTTGCAGCCATTCTACTAAAACTAGGAGGCTACGGCATAATACGAATAATAGTCATCCTAGACCCATTGTCCAAAGACTTAGTATACCCAATCATAGCACTAGCCCTATGAGGTGTAATTATAACAGGATCCATCTGCTTACGACAAACAGACCTAAAATCATTAATCGCTTATTCATCCGTAAGCCACATAGGCCTTGTCGCAGGAGGAATTCTTATCCAAACCCCCTGAGGCTTTACCGGAGCCTTAGTCCTAATAATTGCCCACGGCTTAGTTTCTTCTGCCCTATTCTGCTTAGCTAACACAACTTACGAACGAACCCACAGTCGAACAATAGTCTTGGCCCGAGGACTACAAATCATCTTTCCACTTACAGCTGTCTGATGATTTATTTCAAATCTTGCAAACCTGGCCCTACCGCCATTGCCCAACCTAATAGGAGAATTAGTAATTATTACAGCAATATTTAACTGATCCCCATGAACCCTAGCATTAACTGGAACAGGCACCCTAATCACCGCAGCATACTCTCTATACCTATTCCTGATAACCCAACGGGGGCCCCTTCCACAACATATTATTAACCTACAACCCTTCCACACCCGAGAACACCTTTTAATAACACTACACCTTCTACCAATCCTACTACTTATCATCAAACCAGAAATCATATGAGGATGATGGTACTGTAGATATAGTTTAACGCAAAACATTAGATTGTGGTTCTAAAATTGAAGGTTAAAATCCTCCTATCCACCGAAAGAGGTTGGAAACAACAAAGACTGCTAATCTTTGCCCCCACGGTTAAACTCCGTGGCTCATTCAACCTTGCTTCTAAAGGATAATAGTTCATCCGTTGGTCTTAGGAACCAAAAACTCTTGGTGCAACTCCAAGTAGCAGCTATGGTACATATTATTATAACTACTACCCTCCTACTAACTCTAGTAATCCTAATTTGACCCCTTATCACAACACTAAACCCAAAACCCCTAAACAAGGACTGAGCCTTAAAATACGCCAAATCTGCCGTAAGCACCGCATTCTTCATCAACACAATCCCACTTATTATCTTCCTGGACCAAGGAATAGAAAATACCATTACCACATGGCACTGGATAAACATTATAAACTTCGACATTAATATCAGCTTCAAATTCGACCACTATTCCCTAATCTTTACCCCCATTGCCCTCTACGTAACGTGATCAATTTTAGAATTCGCATCATGATACATACACGCCGACCCAAACTTAAACCGATTCTTTAAATATTTACTATTATTTCTAGTAGCCATAATTATCCTAGTTACCGCCAACAACCTATTCCAACTATTTATTGGCTGAGAAGGTGTAGGAATCATATCATTCCTACTAATTGGCTGATGACACGGCCGAGCTGATGCTAACACAGCAGCCCTACAAGCAGTACTCTACAACCGAGTAGGAGACATTGGGCTAATCCTGACAATCGCTTGAATCGCAACAAACCTAAACTCATGAGAAATTCCACAAATCTTCATTCTAGCTAAAGAATTTGACATAACCTTACCCCTCCTAGGACTCATTCTAGCTGCAACAGGAAAATCAGCTCAATTTGGCCTCCACCCATGACTACCCTCAGCCATAGAAGGCCCAACTCCAGTCTCAGCCCTACTGCACTCAAGTACCATAGTAGTCGCAGGCATCTTCCTACTAATCCGACTACACCCCCTAATAGAAAATAATCAGCTAGCACTAACAACTTGCTTATGCTTAGGAGCCCTAACAACCCTATTCACTGCTACATGTGCCCTAACACAAAATGATATCAAAAAAATCGTCGCATTCTCAACATCAAGCCAACTAGGCCTAATAATAGTAACAATTGGCCTAAACCAACCTCAACTAGCCTTTCTACACATCTGTACTCACGCCTTCTTCAAAGCAATACTGTTCCTATGCTCCGGCTCAATTATTCATAGCCTCAACGACGAACAAGATATCCGAAAAATGGGGGGACTACACAAACTAATACCATTCACATCCTCATGCCTAATAATCGGAAGCCTCGCACTAACAGGAATACCATTCCTCACAGGCTTCTTCTCAAAAGATGCAATCATCGAAGCCCTCAATACCTCCCACCTAAACGCCTGAGCCCTCATCCTCACACTAATCGCCACATCCTTCACCGCAGTCTACAGCCTCCGAGTAGTATTCTTTGTAACAATAGGCTCCCCCCGATTCCCAGCCCTATCACCCATTAATGAAAACCACCCAGCAGTAATCGCATCAATCGAACGCCTAGCCTGAGGAAGCATCATTGCAGGCCTAATCATCTCCTCAAACTTCCTACCAATAAAAACCCCCACAATAACAATACCCCTAAATGTTAAAATAGCTGCACTAGCTGTCACAATTACAGGCCTCATTATTGCCCTAACCCTAGCCACAGCAACTTCTAAACAAATCAAAATTACACCTCACCTAAACTTGCACAACTTCTCAAACTTGTTAGGATTCTTCCCACCAATCATCCATCGCCTAACCCCCAAACTCAGCCTCACCCTCGGAAAACAAGCCACCAAATTCGACCGACAATGGCTAGAAATAGGACCAAAAGGCCTCCACCCAGCCCATAATTACCTATCCTCAATATTTGACAGCATAGATACCAATATTATTAAAATTTACCTAACCTTCTATTTAATCTCTACAACCCTGATAATTGCCCTACTAATAATTCTTTAAACTGCCCGAAGAGTCCCCCGACTCAAACCGCGAGTTAATTCCAACACAACAAAAAGACACAACAATAACACCCAAGCACAAATAACTAACATCCCACCCCCAACAGAATACATTAATGAAACCCCACTAACATCGCCTCGCACCACAAAAAACTCCTTAAATTCATCCACCACAACCCACCCACCTTGGCCACCCCAAAATCACCACACTATAACCCCCACCCCCAACAAATATATTAAAACATAACCCTTAACTGAACCCACCCCCCACGTCTCAGGAAAAGGCTCAGCAGCCAAAGCCGCTGAGTACGCAAATACCACCAATATTCCACCCAAATAAATTAAAAACAACATCAAACCAACTAACGACCCACCATGCCCAACCAAAATACCACACCCAACCCCAGCTGCCACAGCCAAACCTAAAGCAGCAAAATAAGGCGCAGGATTAGAAGCAACTCCCACCAGCCCCACCACCAAACTTAACAAAAGTAAACTAAAAAAATAGGTCATAATTCCTACCCGGATTTTAACCAGGACTAATGACTTGAAAAACCACCGTTGTAATTCAACTATAAGAACCATGGTCACCCGAAAAACCCACCCCCTATTCAAAATCATCAATGACGCACTTATTGACCTCCCCGCCCCATCAAACATCTCCGTATGATGAAACTTTGGATCCCTCCTACTACTATGTCTCTCAGCACAAATCCTAACAGGACTATTCCTAGCTATACACTATACCTCCGACATCTCAACCGCATTCTCATCAGTAGCCCACATTTGCCGAGACGTAAATTACGGCTGAGTTATCCGCAACCTACACGCTAATGGCGCCTCATTCTTCTTCATCTGCATTTACCTCCATATCGGACGAGGCCTATACTATGGCTCATACCTGTACAAAGAAACATGAAACATCGGAGTAGTACTTCTACTATTAGTTATAATAACTGCATTCGTAGGCTATGTATTACCATGAGGACAAATATCATTCTGAGGTGCAACTGTTATTACAAACCTTCTATCAGCAGTCCCATACATAGGAGACATACTAGTTCAATGAATTTGAGGTGGATTCTCCGTAGATAACGCAACACTGACCCGATTCTTCGCATTCCACTTCCTCTTACCATTTATAATTGTAGCAGCCACAATCCTTCACGCCCTATTCCTCCACGAAACAGGCTCAAACAACCCAATTGGCTTAAACTCTGATGCAGACAAAATCTCATTCCACCCCTACTTCTCTTACAAAGACCTACTAGGATTCATCGTATTACTCACAGCCTTAGCCTCACTAGCCCTATTTTCACCAAACCTTCTAGGAGACCCAGAAAACTTCACCCCAGCCAACCCACTAGTTACACCACCCCACATCAAACCAGAATGATACTTTTTATTTGCCTACGCAATCCTACGATCCATCCCAAATAAGCTAGGCGGAGTCCTAGCACTACTATTCTCCATCCTAGTACTTATAGTCGTACCCCTACTACACACCTCAAAACAACAAGGCTTAACCTTCCGACCCCTAACACAATTCCTATTCTGAACCCTAGTAGCAGACGTCGCTATCCTAACATGAATCGGCGGCATACCCGTAGAACACCCATTCATCATCATCGGGCAAATCGCCTCCGTCCTATACTTCTCATTGTTCCTAATTTTCAACCCCCTAGCAGGCTGACTAGAAAACAAACTCATAAACTTCAACTGCCCTAGTAGCTTAGCCACAAAGCGCCGGTCTTGTAATCCGGAGACCGAAGGTTAAAATCCTTCCTAGTGCCAGAAAAAGGAGATTCTAACTCCTACCTCTAACTCCCAAAGCTAGAATTCTAAACTAAACTATTTTCTGGTTTCCCACTTATGTACCCCCTCTATGGTATAGTACATATATATGTATATGATCTAGTACATAATATGTATTATATTACATTATGGATTAGTACAAAATATCCATAATATTACATGTGAGCTACCCTATATAATGCAATGCATTATTTAATTATATCTATAAATTTAAGATTGATATCGACATTAAGCTGAGACGCATATGAACTCCTATCGACAAGAAGACAGTCTGAGTACTCCATCTTAAACCTCTTTGGCTAATATTCTCTTGTGTTATTAAACACAACACTAAATAAATACATATTACCCAATAAGAACCGACCATGAAATTATTCTAGAACATCTACTTATTGAAGGGTCAGGGACAATAATTGTGAGGGTTTCACAAATTGAACTATTACTGGCATTTGGTTGTTAGTTCAGGGCCACACGTTCATTAACTCCCCTCTCGTTCCAACAACTTGGCATTAACAGATTGTTGAAGTAAATAGTTAGCACAAACCCCCCATGCAAAGCGTTCTTTCTAAGGTACATGGGGGATTTTATTTTTGGGGTCTATTTCATTTGACATCCTTCCTGCACCCTACCAACGATTAATTTAGGTAGTCCATTATTATCTTGCTTGAACGTAGTATATGTAATGATTTAATGACATAATCTTAATATAATTACATACCATTACATAGTACATACACTCTATTTACTCTTCCTCATATTACTACTACTAGATTCCCCCCCCTTTCTCCCAGAAATTTATTCACGTTAAACCCCCCTTACCCCCCAACTAAACAAGTCCTTATAATCCTGTTAAACCCCTAAACCAGGCTAGGCTCGATTAGTATGGTCAATGTACAAAATTTCTACCAATATACATTATTAAAAAACTGAATTTTATTCTACA